GTTATTGTAGCTTATCACAAAGCACGGCACTGAAGTTGCCAAGATGGGTAATCAATATACCCCAAAAACACAAAGATTTGGTCCTAACCTTACTGTTACTTTTTGATAAACTTACACATGCAAGTATCAGCACACCAGTGAAAACGCCCTAACAATCTAATAAGACTGAAGGAGCCGGTATCAGGCACACCATGATAGCCCAAAACACCTAGCTTTAGCCACACCCCCAAGGGTACTCAGCAGTGATAAAAATTAAGCAATAAGCGAAAGCTTGACTTAGTCATAGCAAACATGAGCTGGTAAATCTCGTGCCAGCCACCGCGGTTACACAAGAAGCCCAAACTAACAGACAACCGGCGTAAAATGTGATTAAAACTTTTTAACCCATAAAATTAAGGTGGACTACTTACTCGGCTGTCATACGCAAAAGTATACATTAACACACTATGAAAATAACCTTAATACAAAGGAATTATTTGAACCCACGATCGCTAAGACACAAACTGGGATTAGATACCCCACTATGCTTAGCCCTAAACCTAGATATTTACATACAAAAATATCCGCCAGAGAATTACGAGCAAAACGCTTAAAACTCTAAGGACTTGGCGGTACCTCAAACCCACCTAGAGGAGCCTGTTCTATAATCGACAATCCACGATACACCTCACCATCTCTTGCTAACCAGCCTATATACCACCGTCACCAGCTTACCCTATGAAGGGTACAAAAGTAAGCAAAACAATATAAACCATTAACAAGTCAGGTCAAGGTGTAGCTAATTGAGATGGAAGAAATGGGCTACATTTTCTACACTAGAAATAACACTCACGGAAAGAACTATGAAATAGTTCAGCAAGTAGGATTTAGCAGTAAACTGGGAACAGAGAGCCCAATTTAAACCGGTCCTGAGGTGCGCACACACCGCCCGTCACCCTCATCAATATCAAACCAATAAACCATAAATAAACCATAACAAATAAAACAGATGAGGCAAGTCGTAACAAGGTAAGTACACCGGAAGGTGCACTTGGAATATCAAAACATAGCTTAACAAAAAGCATTCAGCTTACACCTGAAAGATGTCTATTAAACAAGACTATTTTGAGCAAAAATCTAGCCCGACAACAAACAATAACCCCAAAAACAAAATCATACTACCAAAAACTTAAACCAAAACATTTTACCATCTAAGTATAGGTGATAGAAAAGGAAACAGGAGCGATAAAGACAGTACCGCAAGGGAAAGATGAAAAACATGAAAACCACTAAGCAATAAAAAGCAAAGATTAACCCTTATACCTTCTGCATCATGATTTAACCAGCACAATTAAGCAAAGAGAACTAAAGTCTAAACCCCCGAAACCAAGTGAGCTACTTAAAGGCAGCCAATATCACAGGCTAAATCCGTCTCTGTGGCAAAAGAGTGGAAGGACCTATAAGTAGAAGTGAAAAGCCTATCGAACTTGGTGATAGCTGGTTGCTCAATAAATGAATGTAAGTTCAACCTTAAATTTTCTAAAAACAACCTAAAGCTTACCAAAAGAAAAGTTTAAGATATATTCAATTGGGGTACAGCCCAATTGAAAAAGGACACAACCTAAAATAGAGGACAAAACACCAAAATAAAACACCGTAGGCTTTAAAGCAGCCACCATCAAAAGAAAGCGTCAAAGCTCACCATTATATAAATATTAACATAAAACTTTTATCCCCAAATAACACTGAGCCACTCTACCCCCATAGAAGAACTAATGCTAAAATGAGTAACAAGAAGGAAAAACTTCTCTTGCGCGCTAGCTTAAATCATAATAGACAGACTACTGATTATTAACAACCAATACTATATGAAACAACAACACTTAAAACACCATATAACTAAACTGTTAACCCAACACAGGAGCGCACGTAAGAAAGATTAAAATCTGTAAAAGGAACTAGGCAAACTAAGCGAACCCGACTGTTTACCAAAAACATAGCCCCTAGCAACATACAAGTATTAGGGGTAATGCCTGCCCAGTGACACTGTTTTAACGGCCGCGGTATCCTAACCGTGCAAAGGTAGCGTAATCACTTGTCTTCCAAATAAAGACTAGAATGAATGGCCAAACGAGGTTCTACCTGTCTCTTACAGATAATCAGTGAAATTGATCTCCCCGTGCAAAAGCGGGGATAACCATATAAGACGAGAAGACCCTGTGGAACTTTAAACACAAATCAACTACCATAATATACCCAACTAAGGATTTATAATCAACCAGTACATGATCTACGTTTTCGGTTGGGGCGACCTCGGAGCAAAACAAAACCTCCGAAAAAAGAACATACTTCTTTTAAACCTAGACTTACAATTCAAAGTGCTAACAGTAAAAAGATCCAATATATTTGATCAACGAACCAAGCTACCCCAGGGATAACAGCGCAATCCCATCCTAGAGCCCTTATCAACGATGGGGTTTACGACCTCGATGTTGGATCAGGACATCCTGATGGTGAAACCGCTATCAAGGGTTCGTTTGTTCAACGATTAATAGTCCTACGTGATCTGAGTTCAGACCGGAGCAATCCAGGTCGGTTTCTATCTATATGAGCCCTAAGTCTTTTCCAGTACGAAAGGACCGAAAAGACAAGGCCTATATTAAAAACAAGCCTTACCTTACATTAGTGAAAACAACTCAACTAATAATTTAAAACGGAAACCACAGCCTCAAAACAAGGGCCAAATTGGGGTGGCAGAGCCAGGTAATAATGCAAAAGGCCTAAACCCTTTATCCAGGGGTTCAACTCCCCTCTCCAATTATAAACCCCTTATTATCAAACCTAATACCCCCACTCATATATATAATTCCAATCTTAATTGCTGTTGCCTTTTTCACCCTACTAGAACGAAAAGTACTAGGATACATACAACTTCGAAAAGGACCAAATATCGTAGGTCCATATGGACTACTACAGCCAGTAGCAGATGGTATAAAACTTTTCATCAAAGAACCAATTCGTCCCCTAAATTCATCCACCACATTATTCACAATATCACCAATCCTAGCCTTATTGTTAGCCTTATCAATTTGACTTCCACTACCCCTACCATTTCCGCTAGCTGACCTAAATCTAGGCCTTCTATTCCTAATCTCCATATCTAGCTTCATAGTTTACTCTATCCTATGATCTGGTTGAGCTTCAAATTCCAAATACGCTCTAATAGGCGCCCTACGAGCAGTAGCCCAAACTATCTCATACGAAGTAACCCTAGGAATTATCCTACTCTCATTAACCTTACTCTCTGGTGGATTTAACCTACAAACATTCATAATTACACAAGAACCAATATACCTAATATTCTCATCCTGACCCCTAATAATAATATGATACATCTCCACATTAGCAGAAACAAATCGGGCACCATTCGACCTAACCGAAGGAGAATCCGAACTGGTATCCGGATTTAATATTGAATACTCCGCCGGACCATTCGCCCTATTCTTTTTAGCAGAATATGCAAACATTCTAATAATAAACACTCTTACAACTATCTTATTCCTTAACCCAGCCCGCATAAACAACACCCCAGAATTATTCTCCTTATCACTAATATCAAAAGTAATACTACTCTCAGCAGGATTCCTATGAGTCCGAGCCTCATACCCACGATTTCGATACGATCAACTAATACACCTATTATGAAAAAACTTCCTTCCCATCACCCTAGCATTATGTCTTTGACATATATCAATACCAATCACCTCCTCCGGACTACCTCCAATACTATAGGACACGTGCCTGAATTTAAAGGGTTACCTTGATAGGGTGAATAATAGAGGCTAAAACCCTCTCGTCTCCTTAGAAAAATAGGACTCGAACCTACACCAGAGAGATCAAAACTCCCTATACTTCCAATTATACTACATCCTAGTAAAGTCAGCTAACTAAGCTATTGGGCCCATACCCCAAAAATGTTGGTTTAAACCCCTCCTTTACTAATAAACCCATACACAAGTGTAATCATTACTTCAAGCCTAATTATGGGCCCCCTACTTACAATATCTAGTAACCACTGAATCATAGCATGAACTGGTCTAGAAATCAGCACCTTAGCTATTATCCCACTAATTGCTAAACAACATCACCCACGAGCAATTGAAGCAGCCACCAAATACTTCCTAACACAAGCAACTGCCTCAACACTAATCTTATTTTCAAGTATTATAAATGCCTGAACACTAGGACAATGAGATATTACACAAATATCAAACAACACTCCATGCATAATCCTAACTACAGCCCTAGCCATCAAATTAGGACTAGCTCCATTTCACTTTTGATTACCAGAAGTACTACAAGGGACCACCACAATAACAGCCCTAATCTTAACTACCTGACAAAAATTAGCTCCACTATCCCTACTAGTAATAACCTCTCAGTCCCTAAATACACCACTAATATTAACACTAGGACTAACATCTACTCTAATCGGTGGATGATATGGACTAAACCAAACCCAACTACGAAAAATCATAGCCTCATCCTCCATCGCCCACCTAGGATGAATAACCACAATCCTTACTCTATCCCCTAAACTCACACTACTTACATTCTACACATACATCATCATAACCTCAACAACATTCCTAATAATTAAAACCCTAGAAACAAACATAATCTCTGTAATAATAACATCATGAACAAAATTACCAACACTAAACACCATAATAATACTAACCCTTATATCACTAGCCGGCCTACCCCCACTAACAGGATTTACTCCTAAATGATTAATCCTCCAAGAGCTGACCAAACAACACATATTTATTATAGCCACCGCAATAGCCCTAATCTCACTACTTAGCCTATTCTTCTACCTACGAATCTCATACTACACAACCATCACACTACCACCAAATTCAACCAACTATCTACAACAATGACGCCACAAAACCAACAAAAAACTCTACCTAGCCACAATAACCACACTATCTATTACCCTCCTACCAATTACACCAACCCTACTAACCATCCCATAGAAACTTAGGATCAAGCCTATTAAACCAGAGGCCTTCAAAGCCCCAAACAAGAGATAGAACCTCTTAGTTTCTGTTAAGGCCTATAAGACTTTATCTTATATCTTATGAATGCAACTCAAACACTTTAATTAAGCTAAGGTCTTACTAGACAAATGGGCCTCGATCCCATAACAATTTAGTTAACAGCTAAATACCCAATCCAGCGGGCTTTTGTCTACCTTTCCCGCTCTCTAAAAAGCGGGAAACCCCGGCACCAACTAAAGTGCATCTTCAAATTTGCAATTTGACATGAATTTCACTACGGGTTTGATAAGAAGAGGAATTAAACCTCTGTCAAAAGGTCTACAGCCCAACGCTTAACCACTCAGCCATCTTACCTGTGATTTTTACCCGCTGATTTTTCTCTACCAACCACAAAGACATTGGCACCTTATATTTTATTTTCGGGGCCTGAGCAGGAATAGTAGGCACAGCATTGAGTTTACTAATCCGCGCAGAATTAAGCCAACCAGGTACCCTTTTAGGAGACGACCAGATCTACAATGTTATCGTCACAGCCCATGCTTTCATTATAATTTTCTTCATAGTTATACCAATTATAATTGGTGGATTTGGAAATTGACTCGTACCAATGATAATTGGAGCACCAGATATAGCATTTCCACGTATAAACAATATAAGTTTTTGACTTTTACCCCCTTCATTACTATTACTTCTAGCTTCATCAGGAATTGAAGCAGGCGCAGGTACAGGCTGAACTGTATACCCCCCATTAGCCGGAAACCTAGCCCACGCCGGTGCCTCTGTAGACCTAACTATCTTTTCTCTCCACTTAGCAGGGGTGTCTTCAATTCTAGGAGCTATCAACTTCATTACTACAGCAATTAACATAAAATCCCCGGCTATATCACAATACCAAACACCCCTATTTGTATGATCAGTACTTATTACAGCTGTCCTATTATTACTATCACTACCAGTACTAGCTGCAGGTATCACTATACTATTAACAGACCGAAACCTAAATACAACCTTCTTTGACCCTTCAGGAGGAGGAGACCCAATCCTATATCAACACTTATTCTGATTCTTTGGTCACCCCGAAGTATACATCCTAATCCTACCTGGATTCGGCATAATCTCCCATGTTGTCACTTATTACGCTGGCAAAAAAGAACCTTTTGGCTACATAGGAATAGTTTGAGCAATAATATCCATTGGATTCTTAGGCTTCATCGTATGGGCCCACCACATATTTACCGTTGGAATAGACGTAGACACTCGAGCCTATTTTACATCTGCAACAATAATTATTGCCATTCCAACGGGAGTAAAAGTATTCAGCTGGTTAGCTACCCTGCATGGCGGAATAGTCAAATGAGATGCCGCCATACTATGAGCCCTTGGCTTCATCTTCCTCTTTACTGTGGGGGGGCTAACAGGCATCGTACTAGCCAATTCATCCTTAGATATTGTACTACATGACACTTATTATGTAGTAGCACATTTCCACTATGTCCTGTCAATAGGGGCTGTATTCGCTATTATAGCAGGATTTACCCATTGATTCCCACTTTTCACAGGATACTCACTACACCAAACTTGAGCAAAAGTACACTTTGGAGTAATATTTGCAGGAGTCAACATAACCTTTTTCCCTCAACATTTCCTAGGCCTTGCTGGAATACCACGACGTTATTCTGATTACCCAGACGCATATACCCTATGAAATTCTATCTCATCAATCGGATCCTTAATTTCCTTAGTAGCAGTAATTATAATAATGTTCATTATCTGAGAAGCATTCTCCTCAAAACGAAAAGTTATAAAAGTTGAACTTACAACCACCAATGTAGAGTGAATCCATGGCTGCCCACCTCCACACCACACCTATGAAGAACCAGCCCATGTACAAACCCAAGAAAGGGGGGAATCGAACCCCCTTAAACTAGTTTCAAGCCAATCACATAACCTTTATGTTTCCTTCTCCTAAGACGTTAGTAAAATACATTACTTAACCTTGTCAAGGCTAAATTATAGGTTTAAATCCTTTACGACTTAATGGCACACCCCCTCCTACTAGGATTCCAAGACGCAATATCACCTATTATAGAAGAACTCCTCCACTTTCATGACCACACCCTAATAATTGTATTTTTAATTAGCACCATAGTACTCTACATTATCACACTAATAATAACAACAAAACTAACATATACCAACACTATAAACGCCCAAGAAGTAGAAATAATTTGAACTATTTTACCAGCCATTGTCCTAATTACTATTGCACTACCCTCCCTACGAGTTCTTTACCTAATAGACGAAATTAATAACCCACATTTAACCATTAAAGCCATAGGACATCAATGATACTGAACATATGAATACACTGATTACGAAAACCTGGAATTCGACTCCTACATGACCCCAACTCAAACCCTGCCAAACGGACATTTCCGATTATTAGAAGTAGACCATCGTATGGTAATACCAATAGAATCCCCCATTCGGATACTAATCTCAGCTGAAGACGTCTTACACTCGTGAGCAGTACCATCATTAGGCGTAAAAACAGATGCAGTCCCAGGACGATTGAATCAAGCAACTTTCATTGTCACACGACCGGGAGTATTTTATGGACAATGCTCAGAAATCTGTGGGGCTAACCATAGCTTCATGCCAATCGTAATCGAATCTGTACCCCTATGACACTTCGAAAATTGATCTTCACTAATATTTTCCTAATCACTATAGAAGCTAAAAGGATAGCGCTAGCCTTTTAAGCTAGAAAGAGAGAATTTCCGTCCTCCTTAGTGACATGCCACAGTTAAATACAGACCCGTGATTTATAATCCTTTCCTCCTCATGATTAATATACATTCTTATCTTACAACCAAAAATTTCATCCTACTTACCAACAAACGACCCTACCAACAAAAACAATAAAACCATACACACAAACTCATGAACTTGACCATGAACCCAACATTCTTCGATCAATTCATAAGCCCACAAATCCTTGGAATCCCACTAGCCGTTCTAGCCCTATTAATACCCCCAATCATATTCCCAACCCAAAATAACCGATGGTTGACAAACCGCTTATCAACCCTTCAATTATGAGCAATTAATTTATTCACAAAACAACTAATACTGCCAATCAGCAAAACAGGCCACCAATGATCTATCATCTTAACATCACTCATAATTATACTCTTAACAACTAATCTCCTGGGACTTCTACCATACACATTTACCCCTACTACACAACTCTCCATGAATATAGGAATAGCTATCCCAATATGACTAGCTACAGTACTTACCGGCCTCCGAAACCAACCAACTAAATCACTAGGACATCTATTACCAGAAGGTACCCCAATCCTGTTAACTCCAACTCTCATCATTATTGAAACAATTAGCCTTTTCATCCGACCATTAGCCCTAGGTGTACGACTTACAGCCAACTTAACAGCAGGTCATTTATTAATCCAACTCACCTCCACCGCAACACTCTCCCTATTACCAACAATACTCACCCTATCTGCAATAACCACTGTGGTACTCCTATCGCTGACAATCTTGGAGCTAGCCGTAGCCATAATTCAAGCCTACGTGTTTGTGTTATTGCTGAGCCTTTACCTTCAAGAAAACACCTAATGACCCACCAAATACACGCCTACCACATAGTAGACCCAAGCCCGTGACCATTAACAGGCGCAGCAGCAGCACTACTAATAACTTCAGGACTTGCCATATGATTTCACTACAACTCAACACTACTAATAGCCCTAGGCTTATTAACTATACTACTAACCATATTTCAATGATGACGGGATGTCGTACGTGAAGGAACTTTCCAAGGACACCATACCCCCCCTGTACAAAAAAGCCTACGATATGGTATAATCCTATTCATTACATCAGAAGTATTCTTCTTCATTGGATTTTTCTGAGCCTTCTATCACTCTAGTTTGGCTCCAACCCCAGAACTAGGTGGATGTTGACCACCAACAGGAATCACCCCACTAAACCCATTTGAAGTACCCCTATTAAATACAGCAGTACTACTGGCCTCAGGAGTAACAATCACTTGAGCCCACCATAGCCTAATAGAAACCAACCGAAATCAAACTATTCAGGCCCTCACCCTTACAATCTTACTAGGTTTATACTTTACATCACTACAAGCCATAGAGTATTACGAAGCTCCCTTCACAATTACTGATGGTGTGTACGGCTCTACTTTCTTTATTGCAACAGGCTTCCATGGACTCCATGTAATTATTGGCTCAATATTCTTAATTGTATGTCTCCTACGACAAATTAAATTCCACTTCACCTCTACCCACCACTTTGGGTTTGAAGCAGCTGCCTGATATTGACACTTCGTAGATGTCGTATGACTATTTCTCTATGTATCGATCTACTGATGAGGCTCATACTCTTCTAGTATAATAGTACAAATGACTTCCAATCATTAAGTTTTAGTTATAACCCTAAAGAAGAGTAATAAATATAACAATCTCAACCATAACAATTGCCATTACCCTGTCCACAATCCTAATGGTACTAAACCACTGATTAACACTAATAAAACCAGATACTGAAAAACTATCCCCATACGAATGTGGATTTGATCCATTAGAATCAGCTCGCTTGCCATTCTCTATCCGATTCTTCCTGAGTAGCAATCTTATTCCTCTTATTTGACTTAGAAATTGCACTACTCCTACCCCTACCATGAGCCATCCAACTCCCATCACCAACTTGCACCTTTACTTGGGCTCTTATTATCTTATTACTACTTACATTAGGATTTATACACGAGTGAATTCAAGGGGGCCTAGAATGGGCAGAGTAGGTAGCTAGTCTAACACAAGACAACTAATTTCGACTTAGTTAATCGTGATTGAACTCCACGGCTATCAAATGACTACTATACATTTCAGTTATTACTCAGCCTTTATTATCAGTATTACAGGCCTCTCGTTACACCAAACCCACCTAATTTCAACCCTATTATGCCTTGAAAGTATAATACTGTCACTTTATATCGCACTATCAATATGACCCATTCAACTACAAACCTCATCATTTATGCTAACCCCAATGTTAATATTATCCTTCTCAGCCTGTGAAGCAGGCATAGGACTCTCATTATTAGTAGCATCCTCACGAACTCATGGCTCAGACCACCTCCAAAACTTAAACCTTTTACAGTGCTAAAAATCCTACTCCCAATAACTGCACTTCTCCTAACAACCACAATCTGCAAGCCAAAACAACTATGACCCACCACATCTATTAACACTTTCGGAATTGCCCTTCTAAGCCTACAATGGTTTAAACCCTCCCAAGAACTAACCATAAGTTTCTCCAACTATTATACAAGCATCGACTACATCTCAGCTCCACTTCTCACTCTATCATGCTGACTCACCCCATTAATAATCCTAGCAAGTCAAAACCATCTTATTATAGAACCAATTTCACGAAAACGAACATTTATTTTCATCACTACCCTATTACAAATCTCACTAGTACTTGCCTTCTCAGCAACAGAGCTAATTATATTCTTCATTATATTCGAAACTACACTAATCCCAACACTAGCAATTATCACACGTTGAGGTAACCAAATAGAACGGCTAAACGCTGGGACTTATTTCCTATTCTACACCCTTATTGGATCCCTCCCATTACTAATCGCCCTCCTCTCCCTACAAAATCAAATTGGCACACTATCCACTTACATAATCCAACTTAACCAACCCACTATACTAAACACATGGGCACATACAACATGATGATTTGCATTACTAACCGCCTTTATAATCAAAATGCCACTATACGGGTTACACTTATGACTACCAAAAGCACACGTAGAAGCCCCAATCGCAGGGTCAATAATCCTAGCAGCAGTATTACTCAAACTAGGAGGATATGGAATTATTCGAATTATACCAACACTAAATCCTCTATCAAAAACACTCTCCTACCCGTTCATAGTACTAGCACTATGAGGAGTAATCATAACCGGCTCAATCTGTCTACGCCAAACAGATTTAAAATCATTGATTGCCTACTCATCAGTAAGTCACATAGGTCTTGTTATTGCTGCAACACTAACACAAACCCAATGAGCATACACAGGTGCTATTACACTTATAATCGCCCATGGCCTAACATCCTCAATACTCTTCTGCCTGGCTAATACAAACTACGAACGAACCCATAGCCGAACACTATTACTAGCCCGAAACATACAACTACTATACCCACTAATAGGCCTATGATGACTACTCACCAGCTTAGCCAACATAGCCATTCCACCAACCATTAATCTAATAGGAGAACTAACTATTATCGCCTCATTATTCAACTGATCAAACATTACAATCCTAGCAACAGGATTGGGAACCATTATTACCGCTACATATACCCTATATATACTATCCACAACACAATGAGGGGGAACACCCTCATTCATCAAAATAATACCGCCCACCCACACACGAGAACACCTTCTCATAATCCTCCACATCCTCCCCATAACACTACTAATAATAAAACCAGAACTAATCTGAAATACTTTTTACTGTTAATATAGTTTTAAAACAAACATTAGACTGTGGCTCTAAAAATAGGAGTTAAAACCTCCTTATAAACCGAGAGAGGTGATTCACAATAAGAACTGCTAATTCATATACCTGAGACTAATCTCTCAGCTCCCTCACTTTTAAAGGGTAGAAGTAATCCATTGGTTTTAGAAACCATCAACCCTTGGTGCAAATCCAAGTAAAAGTTATGGCTTTAATTAACCTGTCAATTTTATTCGCCATACTTACATTAGTATCGCCAATTATTATCTCATTATGTCTAACAAAAACATGACTTATCCTAAAAGCAAAAACAGCTGTAAAAACAGCATTCTTCATCACCTTAATTCCATTAGGCATATTAGTAATAATACCCGAAAATATCTACACTAACATTACTCTGGTAAGCATATCTTCATTCTTCATCGAACTAAACTTAATTCATGACATATATGCCCTCATTTTTATACCAGTCGCCCTATACGTTACATGAGCCATCCTAGAATACTCTCGCTGATACATAATAGAGGATCCATACGCCCATAAATTCTTTAAATACCTATTAATCTTCCTAGTAGCCATAATAATCTTAATTACAGCTAACAATCTATTCCAATTCTTTATTGGTTGGGAAGGAGTAGGAGTCATATCCTTCCTACTTATTGGCTGATGACGCGGCCGAGAAGAGACACTCTCATCAGCTTTAATAGCCATTATCTATAACCGCATCGGTGACTTTGGATTATTCATCAGCATAACCTGATTCATAACAAACGCAAACTCACTAGGCTGACACCTACCCTTAGACAATCTACCCACCCCTCTTACACCACTTCTAGGCTTCATCCTAGCTGCAACTGGAAAATCAGCTCAATTCGGACTTCACCCCTGATTACCAGCAGCCATAGAAGGCCCAACTCCAGTCTCAGCATTACTACACTCCAGCACTATAGTCGTCGCTGGCATCTTCCTACTCATCCGAGTCCACCCATTACTAGCATCCAACAACACAGCTCTATCAATCTGCCTATGCTTAGGAGCTATCACCACATTCTTTGCATCCCTGTGCGCTCTACCCCAGAATGACCTCAAAAAAATTATTGCTTACTCTACATCAAGCCAACTCGGCCTCATAATAGTTACCATTGGCTTAAACCAACCAAATCTAGCTTTCCTACACATCTGCATACACGCATTCTTTAAAGCCATATTATTTATATGCGCAGGCTTTATTATCCACAGCCTAAGCAGCGAACAAGACATTCGAAATATAGGAGGACTGTACAAACCTCTACCAATTACCTCTGCATTTATAACTATTGGCAACATAGCGCTCATAGGTATACCATTCTTAACTGGATATTACTCCAAAGATGCGATCATTGAAACCATATCAACATCATACTTAAACACTTGAGCCCTACTCATAACACTGATAGCAACCTCATTTACTGCAGTCTATACGCTACGAATTATTCTACGAGTACTAACAGGACACCCCAAACAATTATCCACATTCCTACTACATGAAAACATTCCCACAATCGTAAACCCAATTACTCGCCTCGCTATTGGCAGCATTGTAGCCGGATGATTTATTTCAGCAAAACTCCCAATATTTAACACACCAACAATAACTATACCAACATGAATTAAAATTGCAGCATTTACAGTAACAATCATCGGTATCCTAGTAGGCCTACAACTAACCTCAATAGCTAATAAAATACCCATAAAACCTTCCGAAACCCATCATTTCGCCAACTCATCCACCTTCTTCAGCCACCTAACCCACCGCAAATTCACAAAAAAATACCTAAAAACAGCCCAAAAAATTGCAACCCACTTAAACGACACATCTTGATACGAATATCTTGGCCCAAAAGTACTAGCCAAATGACAAAAAACCCCAATACGCTTTACCTCCAAAATACAAAAAGGCCTCATCAAAATCTACTTAATCTCATTCCTCATTACATTGTTACTAGTACTGTTACTTATAACATTCCTATATTAGACCTATCAACTCCCCAACATTAGTCAACTCACTTTATTAATGGCCCCACTCACCCTTTCTCCTCCCCCCCCCCCCGGGGGGGGAGGGGGGGAAAGGGAGAAGGAAAAGAAATTATAAACCCATCTCCTAATATAATGCTACTACCCATAATCTCTAGTTCCTAATAGAATGTAACGTCCCACAAGATAAACCCCGCACCATCTCCAATACAACAAATAATGTCAATAACAACCCTCAACCAGAAATCAAAAACATCACACTACCATAATAATAAAACCACGAAACCCCACCAAAATCCAAACGAACAACACACAGCCCGACACCATCAGCCGTAACCTCCCCAAACCCTTCTACACCACACAAAAAAGAACCTATAACTACAAGACCTAAAACAAGCAGTACAAACCCTACCACATAAACCAACCCCCCTAAACCTCCCCAACCCGCCGGATAAGGATCTACCACTAACGCAGATGAATAAGCAAAAACCACTAACATCCCCCCTAAATAAATCAAAAATAGCACCAAAGACATAAAAGATCCTCCCATACCAACCAATACTCCACACCCAGAAGCTGCCCCTAATACTAAACTAAGAACACCATAATAGGGTGATGGATTACAAGACACACCCACTATTCAAAAGACAAAGCAAAATCCAAACAAAAACATAAAGTATATCATAATTATTACTCGGATTTAAACCGAGACTTGTGGTTTGAAAAACCACCGTTGTTTTCAACTATAATAAAACCATGACCATAAACCACCGAAAAACCCACCCACTAACAAAAATCATCAACAACTCATTCATTGATCTACCAAGCCCCTCCAACATCTCTGCCTGATGAAACTTTGGATCCTTACTAGGTACCTGCTTAATTCTACAAACCATTACTGGAATTTTCCTAGCTATACACTACTCCCCAGACATTTCACTAGCATTCTCATCAGTAGCCCATATCACCCGAGACGTACAATACGGATGACTCATCCGTAATATACATGCTAACGGCGCCTCCCTCTTCTTCATATGCATCTACCTCCACATCGGACGAGGACTCTATTACGGCTCATACCTATACAAAGAAACCTGAAACACGGGAATTATCCTACTACTCCTAACAATAGCCACTGCATTCATGGGTTATGTCCTACCATGGGGCCAAATATCCTTCTGAGGTGCCACCGTTATTACTAACCTCCTCTCAGCCATCCCATTCATTGGTAACACATTAGTACAATGAATCTGAGGTGGATTCTCAGTAGACAACGCAACCTTAACCCGATTTTTTACCCTTCACTTCCTTCTACCATTTACAATCATAGGTCTAACAATAGTACACCTACTTTTTCTACATGAAACTGGATCAAACAACCCAACAGGATTAAACTCAAACACTGACAAAATCCCATTCCACCCTTATTTCTCATATAAAGACCTTTTAGGCGTCATTCTAATACTAACCCTCCTACTAACCCTAACACTATTCTCTCCAAACCTTTTAGGGGACCCAGATAACTTCACACCGGCCAACCCCCTATCTACCCCACCACATATTAAACCAGAATGATACTTTCTTTTCGCTTACGCAATTCTACGATCCATCCCAAACAAATTAGGTGGCGTACTTGCCCTACTACTCTCCATCCTCGTATTATTCTTAATACCCGCCCTACACACATCAAAACAACGAACAACCCAATTCCGACCACTTACACAAACCCTATTCTGGTCTTTTATCGCCAACCTTCTAGTACTAACATGAATCGGGGGACAACCCGTTGAAAACCCATTTATTACAATTGGCCAAGTAGCCTCCATTCTCTACTTCTCAACCCTATTAATCCTTATCCCCATCGCAGGTGTAATTGAAAACAAAATACTAACTTAAAAATATTCTAGTAGCTTAACCCATTTAAAGCATTGGTCTTGTAAACCAAAGACTGAAGACTATCAACCTTCCTAGAATATCAAAAGAGAAGGACTTTAACCTTCATCCCCAGCTCCCAAAGCTGAGATCTTTTATTAAACTACCTCTTGATGGTAGGGATTGGGCATAAACGCTAAACATAAGCCCATTTTTACCTACCATTGCTAGGTAGAAATTTAAAGGTACCCCCCCCTCCCCCCCACAAGGGTGGATCGGGCATAAACGCTAAACATAAGCCCATTTTTACCTACCATTGCTAGGTAGAAATTATTCATATAATACTCTCTATGTATTATCGTGCATTCATCTATTTTCCGTTAGCATATCTTTAACAATGTTGTTACTTAATTTGACATTTACATAAATTTATTAATTTTACATATAAATTATATCAACATGAATATTATACAGGTATTATTAATATAATGATTTAAGGACATAAAGTTAAATAGTTATTCTACACCATGACTATCGCCACAGTACCTGGTTATTTATTAATCTACCTAATCACGAGAGATAAGCAACCCTTGTCAGTAAGATACAACATCACTAGTTTCTACGTCCATGTAATAGGTGGCGTACATAACTGATTTATTCTGGCCTCTGGTTGTTTTTTCAGGCACATTATACTAATAAAGTTCATACGTCTCTTTTTAAAAGGCCTCTGGTTAATGTGTTCTATACATTAAGTTTATAACCTGGCATACGGTGGTTTTACTTGCATATAGTAGTTTTATTTTTCTCTTTGTGTCTTCAGGCCCCCATAACCGTGATGTCTGCCGACTCAATGAAACTGAACCCTCGTTCAAGTTGGTTGGTTTTACATAACTTGATATGGTATTATTTAATTAATGCTAGTAGGACATAAAATTTTGCAAAAACTCACGACAGTAATTTTCAACCTAAACAATTTAAAACTACATACTTTTCTAACTAAACCCCCCTACCCCCCATAAAAACTAACACAAGCCCGAGTAGCCACTTAATTCTCGTCAAACCCCTAAATCCGAGAGCAACTAAACTGACAAATGTTAATTCCGGCGCTAAGTGGAAATAAAAGCACCCATTATATTATATTATATATATATATATATATATTATATTATATTATATTATATTATATTATATTATATTATATTATATTATATTATATTATATTATATTATATTATATTATATTATATTATATTATATTATATTATATTATATATATATGTTATATATATTATATTATATATTATATATATATATATGTTATATATATTATATTATATATATATATATATATAT